TTATTTGAAATTATTTGAAATTAATTGACTAAATATTTTTTTATCAAAAAGGATTTCTGTGGTATTTCATATGTTCGATAGTTCCTTACCATGTTAATTACCCAATTTTGGTCATTGAGATTCATCGGCAATACAGATTAAGAGCTAGGAATAGATAGTACCTCTCTTTTCTCCCTTTCAAAAACGAAAAAAAAAGAAAATTTAAATGATTGAAGTTTCTTTATTTGGAATCGTCTTAGGTCTAATTCCTATTACCTTGGCTGGATTATTCGTAACTGCTTATTTACAATACAGACGTGGTGATCAGTTGGATTTTTGATTAATTAACATCTCTTTTTTTTTGCTGACCTCCTTCTTGCTTTCATATGCGGTAGGTCTAATTCAGATTGCTGCTCAATTATTTGCGAACAGTGGAATTTTTACACAATCTAATAAACAAGAGTGAAATCACGCTCTGTAGGATTTGAACCTACGACATTGGGTTTTGGAGACCCACGTTCTACCGAACTGAACTAAGAGCGCTTTTCTTTTTTTTTTATAAAAAACGAAAAGGCTAGAAAGAGGACATTCTTTAACCCGAATCGATTTTGTACGTATATACTATATCATAGTATATCATAAATTTCATAATTATATGTATGTCCAAGTTTATTAAAAAAAGATAGATCTAAAATAGATCCCTCGTTACTGCTCTTCTGAGCAGTAATAGGTAGGGATGACAGGATTTGAACCCGTGACATTTTGTACCCAAAACAAACGCGCTACCAAGCTGCGCTACATCCCTTTCAATTGGTTTACAGTGTCATTGTAGAGAATTCCTGTCTCGTTTTCCACATCCTTCTTCTTTTTTTTTCTCATATCAGATAACAAACATATAATTAAAAAATTACTTTTTTTTACGACAATTCTCTAAATTTAAATTTTACATAACTAGGCGTTTCCATTTGAAAATGGAATCCAGAAGATCGTTCTAGTAGACAATATTTCAATTCTAATTTTAAAAATGGGGGGGTTTACGTATACAAATACAAGAACTTCTTAACTACATGTACATCTGTAGTTATATATATTACTATATATAATGTAATACAATAAAGAAGAAAGAAGGAGGATTTCAAATGCGAGATCTAAAAACATATCTTTCCGTAGCACCGGTACTAAGTACTCTATGGTTCGGTTCGTTAGCAGGTTTATTAATAGAGATTAATCGTTTATTTCCAGATGCATTAACATTTCCCTTTTTTTCATTCTAGTTATTAACATCAGAAAGGGATGACAAAATTTAGAGATACGATCAACGATCGGGGACTAATTATCCCCCCCCCTTTTTTCTAATTCATTCTAAAAAAAAAATAATTAGAAAAAGGGGGGGCGAAAGGTAATAAAAACGAGGGTTCAGGACCTAATTAAATTAGTAATAGAACGAAAAAAAGTGTTGCTAGGGAAAGAGTATCCTATGAGATACTTAAAAAAAAATACTGTATAAAGAGTTTAAATATAGTTTTCAAAAAATCATTGTATTGCTTAGTATTTTTAGTTAATTACTAATTAATATTCATTGCAACGAAATATTTCATAATTTTTTTTAGTTTAACAGCTTCTATTTTTTTTGTTCTTGTTCTTTCTGGATCCTAAAATAGAAGATTGGGGTGAATCAAAAATCCAAAGGAGGTTTCATGGCCAAAGGTAAAGATGTTCGAGTAACAATTATTTTGGAATGTACCAGTTGTGTTCGAAATGATATTAAGAAAGAATCTGCGGGAATTTCCAGATATTTTACTCAAAAGAATCGGCATAACACCCCCAGTCGATTGGAATTGAGAAAATTCTGTCCCTATTGTTATAAACATACAATTCACGGGGAAATAAAGAAATAGATCAAATTGAGTGCTTGTCTGTCAACTTTTATTTTAAGAACAGGAATAATGATAGTATCTATATATTATTACATATATAAATATAAACAAATAAATAAATAAAAAGAAATCTAATCCTATATTCTTAATTCTATATAGAAATAGAAACTCGATCCTATATAGAAATCGTTTTTATTTTGATCCGATCAAAATAGGATTTTAGAGATAAGGAATAAAATAATTATGAATAAATCTAAGCGACCTTTTACTAAATCCAAGCGATCTTTTCGTAGGCGTTTGCCCCCGATCCAGTCGGGGGATCGAATTGATTATAGAAACATGAGTTTAATTAGTCGATTTATTAGTGAACAAGGAAAAATATTATCTAGACGGGTGAATAGAGTGACGTTAAAACAACAACGATTAATTACTATTGCTATAAAACAAGCTCGTATTTTATCTTTGTTACCTTTTCTTAATAATCAGAAACAATTTGAAAGAAGTGAGTCGACCCTTAGAACTACTAGCCTTAGAACCAGAAAAAAATAGACTTATTCTTCAATTGACTAACAATTCCAATCTGAAGGAATTAAAAAAGAGATTAATCTTTTGTTCGAAAAATCCAATCAAGAATCAAAATTTGATTGTTACGTCTGTGTCTGTCAGAAAAAAAAAAAAAGAATCGTCGAAAAGAAAAACTCTTTTTTTAGCGACTATATACCCTCGTTTTGACGACTTTTTTTATAATACTAATTTCTACTCTACCTTCCCCGGGCTCATTCTCCTTAGAACTCTATTTCAAATATTTTAGTGGATTTCTTCCAATCCCCTTATTTTTTGATCTCATTCGAAATCGTATAAAGACAACTCCTATTTAATAGAGCTATTTGTGCAAGTATTTTCCGATTAAGAAGTAATTGCTTCTTGTACAAATTGTTTATGAATTGGTTATAACTATAGAATACCCCCGTTTCTTTAATTACGGCATTTATTCGAGTGATCCATAAACGACGAAAATCTCTTTTTCTTTTACCCCTATCCCGATGAGCCAAAACTAAAGCTCTTATTCTCTGTTGAGTCATAGTTCGTGTAAGTCGTGAATGAGCCCCTCGAAAGCTTGATGCAAATAAACGAAGTTTTGTTCTACGCCTCCGAGCTATATATCCGCGTTTAATTCTAGTCATTGAATAAATCAAACTTTGATGAATAACTAATTTTTTTTTTAGTTATTCTTTTCCCCTTTACTAGTCTATTAATAATCAAACGAATTATTCCAATGTATAAAAAAAATTCCAATGGCTTTTGCTACTCTAACCTTCCCCACCACTATTTTTTGCTAGGTATTTTCCTTTGCTTTGAAAGGATAAATTGCCTTGATACTTGATATAAAAAAATAAAATAACTACAAAAAGTAGTAAATAGAAATGGATAAATAGTGGGTTCCATCGTTTCTATGGTTACTTCTAAAACGGTGAGGTCCTCTCTATACACCGGAGCTCCTTCTTTTAATTAATCAATACTATTGGTAACTTGTACAATTCACATTCTTTGGCTCTACCTCATCAATATTCCAGTAATCGGTCTTTCACAATGAGATCCACTTTATACAGTAACGGTATTTCATTTTGAAAATTTATTTGGTCGTTTACCCTGTTAGTCCGTTCTTTTCTTTCAAGAGTGGAATCTTTTTAATAAAAAATGGAATTTCCCCCGCTTAATGGATAACCATTTGTTATCATTGGGGGTTTTCTAAAAAATGGAGTTGATTGGATTTGCACCAATGTAAACCATACGTTTCAGAAACAATAGAAGATATGAACGATCTATCTTTTTTAAATAATGAATTGAGGTCCTTTATTCTATTTTATTCACAGGTACCGATCCTTGATATTTCAAAAAGAATTTCCTTTTTGTGTCTCAGTCTATGATCTAAACGAGTCGCACATACACCCGAGTACATGTTCCTCGTCGCTGAGGGCATCCCCGAAGCGCTGGGGATTTCGTGACATTTCGGATTGGCTGTCTTGTATTTCTAATAAGTTGTTTAATGGTTGGCATACGGAATCATCATATAAATAATGGGCTGGTTTAGATTGGTTCTAACCGGCTAATTCTGAATTACTTCTCTTCAAGATTCTCTTCAATATAAAAAAACTATATTGAAGAGAATATGAAACTAAACCTTTAATCTAAAAAGATATAAAATTATAAATTGTAGATTTGCATGAAATCGCTCCTATTTTTTATTGAACCGCTACAAGATCAACAATTCCATGAACTTGGGCTTCTGTTGCTGACATAAAAACATCCCTTTCCATGTCTTCGGATACAACCCATATAGGTTTGCCCGTTCTTTGTACATAAACCCTTGTGATGGTTTCGCGAACTTTTAGTAGTTCCTCCGCTTCCAAGATAAATTCTCCCGTTTGTGCCTCATAAAACGAACTAGCGGGTTGATGGATCATTACCCTGATGATATAATAGAAAAGGTTCGTCTATTTCGCAGAATGAGGTGAGATAACAAAAAAAACAGAGAAAATTAAATAACCGTACAGGCTTTTTTTTTGCATTGCATACGGCTCTACAATGGAATTTACGTTTTTTACCTTTCCTTTCGGCGAAATAAAAAAAATATATAGGTTGTATTATACGCAGATCCATAAATGATCCAATTACCATCCTTCTTTTTTGTAGGAGTTAAAAAAATACTATGATGGTTCCGTTGCTTTATATATCATTTTTTTGATTCGTCTATGATTCAGCAATCCCAAAGTTTCTTTTTTTTTTTTTATTTTGTAAATAAGCTTCCGGTGTGAAAACAAAGTTTGTGACGCTGAGATGTGCCCGACTAGTGAAGATATCATTTGAACTACCCCTTCCTTATCTCATACTACTCTTTCAATATATAATCTAATTTTTTTGAATCTAAAAAATTTCATATCGAATTCGAAGTGCCATGCTATTATTACTTAACTAATTCATATTTCCGATGGCGAAGGCATAGTATTTTTTTCTCGAAAATAAAAAAACTCATTGGCGCCAAGCGTGAGGGAATGCTATACGTTTGGTAATTGCTCCTCCGACTAGGATAAAGGATGCTATTGAAGCGGCCAATCCCATGCATATTGTCTGTACATCGGGTCGCACAAATTGCATAGTATCATAAATAGCCATTCCAGATATTACCCATCCACCGGGAGAGTTTATAAACAAATAAAGATCTTTGGTATCCTTTTCTATACTGAGATATATCATAAGACTAATAAGTTGATTCGAGATTTCGGTATTAACCTCTTGCCCTAAAAAAAACAATCTTTCTCGATAAAGTCGGTTGATTAGGATAAAATTTTATTCCTTAGGAGCCGTACAGGCACCTTTTGATGCATACGGTTCAACAAAAATTGTGAAAAAATCAATGTGTCGATTCCAACCCCCCTTTTTTTCATAAAAGGTTTTTCTTTCTAACTTATAAAGGGTAAGGGAAGGGCTTCCTCCCTTTTTTAAAAGTAAAAGCAAAAATAACTTTTGGCCCCTTTTATTAGATATTATAATCCTATAATAAAACGATTGATTAAGCCTCTCAGACTAACTTGATTCATTGATATTTTTTTTTTCATCGAGATTCAGTTAAAATGGCGATGTTTTTTTCTTGTTCCTGAACGGGCTTATTTCTTTTTTTATTCCATTTTTTAGGTTTATGCTCTACCCCGAGTAAAAGGAAAAATTTGCCCGATTTTTATTTGCACATATAGGACAAATGAACCAAATACCGCGTCTTTTTTTTACTACCCCTTCTTTTTTTTTTCAATTCATTTATTTCACCTGTCTTCTGTCAAATAGTCAACAAATTTTTAATTCTATTATTTTATTTGATCAACAGTTTTAGATCACCCTGTTTTAATTTTTTTTTTTTTAATAGAATTTTTTATCATAATTTTGCATATCATATAAGTAGTAATTGTAAAATTATAAAAATTATATATATTAATTATCAATTGGGTTTTTGCTAAACGGAGCCTGGAATACTTCATTTTATTAGTCCGATCACGTAAACCATAAAAAATTTTGATAATCTAATATCAATCTAAATACTCCCTGCATTTAATTCCACTTTATTTTTTGCGCTTCGCATTACAAATTTTTGATAATTCAATCAATATTTTTGGGCGAAACAGAGGATATCTCGATCGAGGGAGAAAATGGGGAAATCCCATATAGCCTAATATATCTGACAAGTCGCACTATATGTCAACCCAAGATGTATCTCTTTCTCCAGGACTTCGAAAAGGTACTTTTGGAACGCCAATAGGCATGAAATGAAAAAAAAAGAGAATGAAGTTCTCTATTTTACTTTGATGTGGAAACGTAAGACTGGGGTTTTAATAATATTATCCTTTTTTCCTACTTTAATTAATCATATTTTAATTAATCATATTTAATACATAAGTTGAATAAGCTAAAATAAAATATAAAATAAAAGTAAAGTAAGAGAGAATGAATAAAAAAAGGGAAATTTTTTACAAACGGGCTTCTGAATGATGAACAACAATAGCTATCTTGGGTCATATAAAATAGGATTCACCCCCATTGCGTGTTGGTACTTATCGGATATAGAATAGATCCGCTTCCCTTTTTCCTATGAATCGAATTGTTCCATTATTACTAACAGAATAGAACAAATATTAATCCTTTCTCCGAAATAATTACCTAAAAAAGGGGAGTCCGTAGCATAGTTTTTTCCAATGCAATAAAGTTACATAGTGTTTATTTTTCGTTGATAAAGGGGTATTTCCATGGGTTTGCCTTGGTATCGTGTTCATACTGTTGTATTGAATGATCCCGGTCGTTTGCTTTCTGTTCATATAATGCATACTGCTCTGGTTGCGGGTTGGGCCGGTTCGATGGCTCTATATGAATTAGCTGTTTTTGATCCCTCCGACCCTGTTCTTGATCCAATGTGGAGACAAGGTATGTTCGTTATACCTTTCATGACTCGTTTAGGAATAACCAATTCATGGGGCGGTTGGAATATTACAGGAGGGACTATAACGAATCCGGGTCTTTGGAGTTACGAAGGGGTAGCCGGAGCACATATCGTGTTTTCTGGCTTGTGCTTCTTGGCAGCTATTTGGCATTGGGTATATTGGGATCTAGAAATTTTTTGTGATGAACGTACAGGAAAACCTTCTTTGGATTTGCCCAAGATTTTTGGAATTCATTTATTTCTTTCAGGAGTGGCTTGCTTTGGTTTTGGCGCATTTCATGTAACAGGATTATACGGTCCTGGAATATGGGTATCCGACCCTTATGGACTAACCGGAAAGGTCCAACCCGTAAATCCGGCGTGGGGCGTGGAGGGTTTTGACCCTTTTATTCCGGGAGGAATAGCCTCTCATCATATTGCAGCAGGAACGTTGGGTATATTAGCGGGCTTATTCCATCTTAGTGTTCGTCCGCCTCAACGTCTATACAAAGGATTACGTATGGGAAATATTGAAACCGTCCTTTCCAGTAGTATTGCTGCTGTCTTTTTTGCAGCTTTTGTTGTTGCTGGAACTATGTGGTATGGTTCTGCAACTACTCCCATCGAATTATTTGGTCCTACTCGTTATCAATGGGATCAGGGATACTTTCAACAAGAAATATATCGAAGAGTTAGTGCGGGACTAGCTGAAAATCAAAGTGTATCAGAAGCTTGGTCTAAAATTCCTGAAAAATTAGCTTTTTATGATTATATTGGTAATAATCCAGCAAAAGGGGGGTTATTCCGAGCGGGTTCAATGGACAATGGGGATGGAATAGCTGTTGGATGGTTAGGACACCCTATCTTTAGAAATAAAGAAGGACGTGAACTTTTTGTACGCCGTATGCCTACTTTTTTTGAAACATTTCCGGTTGTTTTGGTAGACGGCGACGGAATTGTTAGAGCCGACGTCCCATTTAGAAGGGCAGAATCTAAATATAGTGTCGAACAAGTAGGTGTAACTGTTGAGTTTTATGGTGGTGAACTCAACGGAGTGAGTTATAGTGATCCCGCAACAGTGAAAAAATATGCTAGACGGGCTCAATTGGGTGAGATTTTTGAATTAGATCGTGCTACTTTGAAATCCGATGGTGTTTTTCGTAGCAGTCCAAGAGGTTGGTTTACTTTTGGGCATGCTTCGTTTGCTCTACTTTTCTTCTTTGGACACATTTGGCATGGTGCTAGAACCCTCTTCAGAGATGTTTTTGCTGGTATTGATCCAGATTTGGATGCTCAAGTGGAATTTGGGGCATTCCAAAAACTTGGAGATCCAACTACAAAAAGACAAACAGTCTGATGCAACATTGCTTTTTTTCCTCTAATTTCTGTTTGCGATTTTATTTAATTAGTTTTATTTAATTAGGTAGGGTAGGAATTTTTATTTAAATCGCTGCCGTTTCTTTGACTCTTTTTGGAGGGATACTCCCAAGTAAACATAAACAAAACAGGTATGAAAGCTATAATTGTAAACCACGATCAAATTTATGGAAGCATTGGTTTATACATTTCTCTTAGTATCTACTTTAGGGATAATTTTTTTCGCTATTTTTTTTCGGGAACCACCTAAAATTTCAACTAAAAAATGAAATAATTTTTCATTATCTTCATTGACGTAATCAGCCTACAAATATTTGTAGGCTGATTACTTCAACTAGTCCCCGTGTTCCTCGAATGGATCTCTTAGTTGTTGAGAGGGTTGCCCAAAGGCAGTATATAGAGCATACCCAGTAAAACTTACAAGTAACCCAGATATAAAGATGGCGACTAGGGTTGCTGTTTCCATTATTATAGAATTTAAAGACCACAATGGATCTATGATAAGATCGTTTATTTACAACGGAATGGTATACAAAGTCAACAGATCGTAATTAATACAAAATAAGATTTATGGCTACACAAACTGTTGAGGATAGTTCTAGATCTGGTCCAAGAAGCACTACTGTAGGGAAGTTATTGAAACCATTGAATTCAGAATATGGTAAAGTAGCTCCTGGATGGGGAACGACCCCTTTGATGGGTGTTGCAATGGCTCTATTTGCGGTATTCCTATCTATTATTTTGGAGATTTATAATTCTTCTGTTCTACTGGATGGAATTTCAGTGAATTAGACTGAGAAGAGTCTTGAAGTCCTAGCTTTTAGTTCGATACAAAAAAGTAAAGTATGTAGATATAAAAATTTTAGCCTATTCTCCTTTGGTAGTTCGACCGCGAAAATTTTTTTATGCATTGTATATTTCCGGAATATGAGTGTGTGACTTGTTAGAATTGACCCTATGGATAGTACAGAGAATAGGGTCTGTCATCTTTATCAAGATGGTTTTACTTCGTCGTATATTCATTCGAGTATCTGGAGCGCGAAATAGATCAAATAGATCACAAAATATTCGAACTATGATTCATACTTAAATACTCAGACCTCGTAGCCGGACTTCTTTCCGTTCTATCTTATAAACTTAAAAAATCAAAATATTTTTCTGCTTTTAAACTCTTATTTGGATCAAAGGACAAGGGCTTCTTTGTATTTTATGTTTTTAGTCATTATAGCTATTTTTTTGGTTGAATAAGTGATGATCCAATGGTTCTCACTCAGTGAACTGAAGGTTTCATTGAATTATCGTGGTTCTCGTATGAATCTGAGGTTTCAATTGATTAGTTAAGTTAAGTAGGGTCTTAACAAGAGAATTCCTATCAATAATAAAGAAAACAAGAAGAAATCCGCATTCCCATTCGATACAAATACCAAATAAAAAAGACAATAAAGATAGGTAATCTAGAAGATTCAAGAGGCCTGTAACGATCAACACAACATAAAGACGAATGAGCTTACTTGATTTTTTGGCATTTAACCACAAAGAAGAGCTTTCGCATTTTGACTCTTTAATATCTTTAAATAATATTGAATGAGAGAGAAGTTTCAAACTTTATATTCCATATCCGTTTCAATCAATATTTGGTTTTTTTTTGTTTGAGCTGTACGAGATGAAATTCTCATATACAGTTCTTGGAGGGGGAGTAACCTTGGTTTACCTATCTCAATAAAGTTTATGATTGGTTCGAAGAACGTCTTGAGATTCAGGCGATTGCAGATGATATAACTAGTAAATATGTTCCTCCGCATGT